TTAGATTTTGGGAGTCGCTGCCAGCTCGTCACGCCTTGTGTTCTTTTTTTAATAGTAACCTTGGTGCTCTTCCTCGAAAAGTTCCTGAATCTTCTTGACCACCAGTCTAAATACTCTTTTGTAACTAGGGGGCTTTCTTTGGACAAGCGGGCTGGTATCACTACTTTAGAACCAGTGCCTAAGCGAGTACAAGAAAACCATAGCTGGATAACTTCCTTCAAGGTGCCGGTGTGAAGCTCTTTCTTTAGATTACCAGGAATATCTTGACAAAAACCAAATTGCCTGCTGAACCTGCAGGGACTATAAGTTTCAATGACATGCTCGTTGTCGCACCGGAAGATCAAGAAGCTTGAACGAAGGTTGATAAAGTAATCACTCCAATAAGTGGACAGATTTCCATCGTCAACTACAATCAATTGTTTGTCTTTGGACATGCAAGAATTCGGCAAATCTGATTGGTTGACGTCTTGAAAAATGTTGTGGGCCTCTAAAGCATTAAAATACTTGGCCATTCTCTCACCAGCAAGTTTGATCATTTGGGCACCAGAACGAAGCCGGCTATGGTGGTGGTGAGTCTCAAAGTACTGCCCGAGCCAAACATAGACATAATGAATTGGAAAGACAGCTTTGCGCTCCTTTAGGTTTGAAGAGGAAACAAGCTGTCTCAAACCATTATAGATGCTGGCAAGGACCGGCCAAAATCTCTGCCCGCAGGCCGCTTGCTACTTTGAAGACGGCCGGATGCGATTGACTTCTTTATGTGGCAGAACTAATTTGCAAAGCCAACAAGACAAAAGTGCTGCTAAACCCTTCATTCCATCCAGCCTACTCCTTCATTTTTTTTCAGATACTTTTTTTAATCTATTTCCCAGCTTTTACCTTGAAAACTTCCTGGTTGTATAATTTCATTCTTTAAGAATTACAGGGAAGCATCAGCAGCCTCTGAAGATCAAAACCACCACTGGTACTGACATTGTACTCAAAGCAATTTATTTTTTCTTTTAGAACTTGATTGCCAACAACTTGCTTCATTGACTCTTGCAACTTAAGAAGCATGTTCCGAGTCACGTGTATGTGTGACAGAACAAGACTATGAATGCCCTTATATCCACGAAGCATAAGAATTTGGATTCTTATCAAGGCAATCAAGTCAAATATAGTTTAGGGAAAATTTTAGCTTTTTTTTTATTGATGCTTGGAAAAACTTCCAAGCTGCCTACGTACCCCGTAAAGGAGATCAAGTCATAACGTAGTTCACTTTGATTTGGGCCGTTCACAGTTTTAGCTCATGCGGGCCGGGAGTATCCAATGACAAGTTCCTAAAGCCTTACTATCCCTTAAAGCCTCACAGCCGGAAGACTTTCTCTGTGCCTACATACCGAATCAGACAAGTGAATAAATCGGTGGTATGTTCTTCTTCACGTGATCGTGCTCTAGACCTATGGGACTAAGAACCACGTTTCGGGGTCTTGCACTCACTCCCTTTACGACCAAGATCAGGAGCTATTCATAGAGCCGGGGTGACCCCGCCTAGGTCAGCGGAGAAATCCATTACAGAATGGCTTTGACTTGTAGCAGCAAGATAGGCTGGCTTTGTTCCTGAGGCACATACCTAAAAAAGGGTACCGCCAGCCACATAGCACAAGCTGGGGTATCTTACCCGACAAAGTTAGATTTCATAAGGAAATGCCTACAACTAAGTATATAAGACCAGGCAATCAAATTGGACAGTTTTTTTATACCTATGTCCGTCAAAGCCCTATTTTAGCCTACTATATTATATGGAATAAGATATCCGGTAACCTTTTGTAGCTCTTTCTATCTAACATACTCCCTTTCTCACGAAGCAAAAACAGATTCTTTGGTTGCAGTGGCACTTCCAGACACCGGATTCCCATATACAAGGGATAGGGATGAGCCAGACCTTAAAGATAGGCATACGTCGGCGTAGAAAGAAGAGATCCATGTTCTACAAAGATAGTCGGGCCTAGCTAATCCACTCACTCAGAAGAAGAAAGAGCACCCGAACCAAGATCTGTTGAAGGAAATCGAGACTATTTGAGGTCTGCCAAAGGTGCTGAAAAGCGCAGCATTTCCCTGGTAAGAAAACGGGGCTTCTATTTCATTCAATTTGACCCTTTTGTGGACACACCCTGGGGGTTGGAACCTCTTGCTCTTATGCTAAGGCAGAGGCTTTCTCAATGGCTTGCGTGGATTCGCATGCTTCGGATGCTGGTCTAGCTTACACCAGACGAAGGGAAAGAAAGCGCCAGCGGCACGTGCTTCGAAAGCTGGGCTTGGAGCTATATCTCCAGGTCTCAGTCTAGACGCTCTAACCGATGGCAGGAATTCTATCCTTTGTGATCCTTCCTATGCGATTCACTAGAGAAGCTACTCTTAGTTAGAGTAGGCTCCTATCCATCAATTGTTATGGCAGTCCAGTCAAGCTTGAGCAGTATCCGTAACTGGGGCTATCAGAGGTCCCCCTATTCAAGTTCTACAAGGTCTAAGGTTCGGAGATACGGGAATGAAAGAAAGAAAACTAAGTCAAACTCACCTCTTCCGTAAAGAAAGGCAGGTAAGGTGTCCGTGGATTCTTCGGCTAGGTGTCCATCCACCCGCATTATCCGTTGAAATACCATCCGAGGAGAGTGCACTACCAACAGCAGCAGGCAGGGAGGTTTTGAACCCCGTATGTGAAAGGTGGACAAACCAAACCAAAGAAGAGCTTGAGGGCCAGGCTGAACATGTGGACAGTTCATGACAACCCCTCCTACCTCTGAAGGCAGTCGAGGGAAGCGGGTTATGGGATGGGCGGCTAAGGACCGGGGAGCAGAAAAGGGTCAAACATCGACAGGGAGAAAGACGCAGGGTCTTTCCTTTCCTACCGATTGGCAATGATATCCCTTTCTTCTGCCATTGCGAGACATTACAGCGCTTACATATGTTGATGGGCTTCCTCTCCTATTACTGGATAAGAAACTTCCTCTAGGACTTATGGCTACCACTTGTGACAGAAGTTTTCAAGCAGGGATCCACAAACTTTTGCAGACTAACGGAAAGAAGCGCAGCTGAAGGTAGGATCGAGGAGCTAACGATCAGACTGTCCTTGTGGTACAAGCCGAGTAATCAGACACCTAGTAATTGACCTTCGTCAGATACTAGTTCTCTCTGTCATTGTGGAGTAGAGGCTAGTTCGGGCAGGTTGCTCTCTTATGTCATTCTTACAAGCAAGAGAAAGGGCGGGTCGAGAAAAAGTAGATAGGAATACGGTCCACTGTCCTGTAACTGAGGGGAAGGAGTTGTCCTCAGATCCCTTTTAGCTACTCCGTCAAATAGCTCAACTGATGCCCAGCCCACGCTGCGCACCCCGGGGCTGTTCGCAATGGCGCTGTCGGGATTCACGCTTCGAGAGATCGATAGTGCAATTAAGCCCTAAGAAATCCTTTCAAGATCTTCGCCGGGAAGCGAAGCGGACCTAACCTCGGTCTTCGACATAACCGAAAGCTCCTGCTTTTGCTTGTCGGAGGCCGTAACGTAAATCGCTTTCTTGAGCTTGCATACCAAGTTAGGATTCCTAGGAGAAGAGAAGCCTGTAGTTGGAGGAGGCTGAATATAAATTATTGCGGATCCCCCCTTCCCTTATGTTGTTGAAAGGCATTCTTCACGTCAAATTGAAATAAGGCCACCTTTTGATTGCAGCCAAGGCAAGAATGCCACGAATGGTGTTTAGCAACCTGGAGCAAATGTTTTCCCTATCTCTAAAAGGGTTCGACTTGAAGGAATCCTTTAGCTACTAATCTAGCTTTGTATCTCTCTACCGAGCCATCCGCTTTATGCTTGATCTTGTAAATCCACTTGCAGCCAATGGCTTCTTTCCCTGCAGGCAATGAGACTCAGTCTTATTATTTTTTTCCTGGGCATTGATTTCTTCCTGTATAGCATCTCTCCAGCAAGAATGATTGGAGGCTTCAGCAAATGATTCAGGTTCATGAGAAGATTGAACTGACATGAGGTAAGCTCGATCTTTTGGGGAAAACGATATATAAGATAAGATCAAAATCCTTCAACAGGATAAGAAACTTGAGAGGATCGACGAACCTGAGAGAGGGATCCAGAATCTGAGGAAGCGACTGGAAGGGAAGGAACTGGGCTAGACTGCTGATCTTCTGGAGTAGCCTGACCCTGGGAAAGAGACTGTAATCGCCGCCGAGAATAAACATGCTGTGCCGGGTGACTGGAATCCTCTGAGGTCAGCTGAACAGGCTGACAATCGGCAGAAAATGCTGAGCAAAGCTGCTGGCCTGAAGAGTGAGGCTGATCCGTAACATCAACTGCAGAAGAATGAGGTTCGAGTTGATGAACAGGAGAAGGCCGCAATACATCTCCATCATCATTCTCCCCCGGGGCTGATTAATTAGGTTAAGGAAAATATGAGGCGACTCCATTAAAGAGAGCATTAAGGATAGATGGAGTCTCTTGGATTTCACGTCATATCATCTATACCCGGACTGAGCATATCCAAGAAAGACACAAGTGGTTGCCTTGGGGACAATTTTTCTATTAACTGCGCAGGAATATGAACAAAACACGTGCATCCAAACACTCGAAAATGCCTATAGTACTGCCCCAGTAAGAAGTTCGTGAGGCTGGATGGAATGAAGCTTCTTCCCTCTCTCTTCCCCCAAAAAAAGGAGAGAGATGTCCCGTCCCTTCTTTATGCACATCCATATACATAGCCAGACACAAAGGTGTACAATCCGGTCCAAATCTGCGGTTCTTTAAGTTCATTCACTGTAGGTTCTCTTACTTGTTCTAGTGGCTGGCAAAGGCCAACCGAGAGGGGAGAACGAATGGCTTAGGAATCGACCGGTTCCGAGCAGACTCGTGGAGCTGCAGCTTGGATTATCGTAGAATAAGAGGGGCCGCCTTAGCTTAGGAAATGACTTATAATAACTTAAAAGACAGATGCCGCCGCTGCGAGGCGAGGGAGCAACTTGTCTGGTTTTTCGGTGCACTCATTCCCCTTACGAGAATGAAATGAGGCCCCAGCTTGACTCGAGACCAAGACTCCTTACAACTCGCACCAATAGCGGCACTGAGCGGCCGGAGATTGATTGAAAAGGCAGCCCCTCTCCCCCCCTAGCCGCCTACCTACTCGTGTTCGTAGCTCGATCGGAGGTCAAGACTGTGGTCCGGCGGAAAAACAGAAGTCATCCGTATCAAGTGATACGTGAATTGCTCAGTAGTGCTTCGCCACTACCGTAGCTGGCGGAAATAGCTTAATGGTAGAGCATAGCCTTGCCAAGGCTGAGGTTGAGGGTTCAAGTCCCTCCTTCCGCTCCTGGCTTCGTCGTTTAGTGGTAACGAGTTTAGTACATAAGCCCCTTTAGAGATAGGGGCGAGCAGCAAGGCAGCCCCTTGTCTTGTATAGGGTTCCAAATCTATCTTACTAATAAGAAGAAAGGGGCAAGCCAAAACCTACTCCTAACAAGTTGCTGGCTTTTCATCAGCCGTTGCGCGCTAGCGCGCTTCTCTTTTTCAACAGGCTTCTTCAAATATCCCATAAATAAAGTAGGGGCATAAGCATCGCCTCTCGATCCAATCCGTCTTTTCTGGCCTCCCCAACACACTCTTGATACGAAAGAAACCTCCCGCCATAGAGAAGAGATCTAAAGTCTGGGTCCCCTCGATCACCCTCCCTTGAACCTGAACTGGTCGAGAGAGATGAACCCGCACCACATTTTCTAACCTTCGAATCGAAACCCCCAACTAGAGATGAAATTCCAGAACCTAAACAACTCAGTTGAGAGCTCCGTGACTGGAAAAAGGGAAGGTCCACCAATGATTGATAGGCCATTCCCCCCTATCCGTCTCTTGATCCCTCATTCCACTAATCCGTTGTTACTGATTCATTCAAGGCATAGACTCCCCATTTCTTTGTCTTATCTTATTAGCGCAGGTGTTCGTCAACGATGAAAGCCGCTGAACTTAAGACTCGAGTTGAGAAAGAGGGCTAGGCCCCCGGGAGGGCTTTCAGGGACTGGGGAGGGTGGATTATAGAGCTAGAGGCAAATCGAAGGTTTGTCCATCGAGATTAAAAAACCTCGACTGGGCCAGCATTGATGAAAAAATGAAAAAAAAAAAAGAAAAACTTCTCCCATCGCATCATTAACCGGTGTAGGATTCAAGATCAGGTCCAGGATTCGAGTCAAATCGACCTTCCCTCTCATCTCAGGGTGAGGCAAGGAATTGTTTCAAATGTTCCTTGTTCAATATCTCGGCTGCTCAAGAGGTTGGACTAGTTGCTCCTCCGACCCGGAGTGGATTCTAGGGGAAGGGCAGAGCCTCACCTTGCAGTAGGAAAGTGTTCGTTGTTGGGACGGGTTCAAACTGGACTGAAGGGAGGAGGAATTTAATACTCTGATCTTCCTGGGGATTCATCACTGGCTAGGGCTTTCGAATCAAAGCATGGGCATCCGCTATTAAGAGGGAGCAGTAGATCGTCGATTGAAGAGCCAGGTCAGTAAACTTCTATTGGGACTTCTATTGATTATTGATTCGACTCTAGGGACTCCTAGCAGCAAACTTGTATAAAGGGCCCCCATAGATATGCAGGAGATGCCAGCCGGATCGACCAACAAATGATAGGCCAGAGAGATGGGTTCATTCGACTAATTAGTGATCCCTGGGCCTACCTAACACAGATGTCCCTGAAATAGGGGATTGGATTGGTTGATCGGAAAGCTCAGGCAGGAGTAGGACATTCCATACAAATCTTTCTGATCTGCTAGCTGGTGGTCCTCTCAAATCCCATTTATTTTTTCATCGACAGGTAGGGTGAATTCTAAGGTTCCTTATTCCGCTTTACAAGCGGAAGAAGCCATTCTCCCTGCCCCACCAGCAGCCCGCGTTTCCGACCCGAAAGGAATTTAAAATGAAAGAAGAATCTGTGTGCACTATCTATGGAGTGGAGTGACTATCCTTAATCTCCTCTTCCCTATCTCTCCCTTTTTTGCCTTCGGCTATTACCGGCTGGCAACGCTTGGCCCAAGATTGGATTTGTTTGAAAACAACCAAGGTGGCGTTCATTCAATCAAATCTTTTATGCCTAATTACTATTTTTGGAAAGGAAGGAATGCAGGGAACAACTCTTTCTTTTCCACTGGTTCTTGAAAGCTATCAATCCCCGCTTCCCCCATATTTCTTCTCCCTCTCGCATCGGTTCTGCATCAGATGATGAGCCCATGCGAAAACTTTCTCTTTTATTGGCGCCCGATAGGTAGGCTATTAGATTGAGTCGAAAGCCTACCAACGCATAATCCGATTCGAGCGAGAGCCCAAACGGGGGAGGCGAGAAGATCTTGATCGAAAGCTCCACTGTTCTGAATAGTGATAAATACTTTTCAAAATTCGATCAAAGCGATCGAGAATCTCATCATCTCTTAGGTGGGCCAACCGACCGAGTTGGGCTGGGCGTCCATGTCACAGAACCTTTCTCTAGCCAAGAATCCCATTATTGATCGAATCGGGGCGGATCCAATTTATTGGCAAATGAAAAATCTATCGTTTTAACACTCAGAAAAAAAACCTAGAAAAGAGGAAGAGTCACTAAGACAAGAGCTAGGTAAGCAAGCAAGAAGGAGAGGCTAGAAAAGGCGAGGCAAGGGGCTCTCCATCTCTAGGAAGATTGTGTCCAGGATCTGGTAATCTAAGCCTTGCTTCTTCTGGTCGGCTCGTATTAGCCTGTGCTTTATTACAGGTAGTCATTCCCCCGTTCCTACCGTCCAAAACAGGCCTATGGAGTATAGCCAAGTGGTAAGGCATCGGTTTTTGGTACCGGCATGCAAAGGTTCGAATCCTTTTACTCCAGATTATGAACACCCGATCGGATCTGTCAAGAACGAGCTGACGACTACAGGGGAAGCGGCTGACTGCAGTCCCTGAGCCCAGCTTGTAGCAAGCCAAAAGTTTGACTTGAACCTACTTTGCTAAGAGAAGAGAAAGTAGAAGGGAAATCCCCTTCCTTTATAAAGAGTATGCTCTCGTGACGTAATACCTTCCATGGAAAAAGAAACTTTATTACTTTTGAAACTAGACCGGGTGCTTGCTTACAACTTGCTGTCATTAGACAATTTCATCATCCCGATACTCTTCTTTCCGTTCCGTTCCGGGCTTTCCATCGAGTACACGTAGAATCGCGCTGACTTTGCTTCACTGACTCTAACTACCAAAACTATCCACACAGTCTATAACGGGTACGATAGGGCTTGAAGACAGGAAACTTGAAGTGGAAGCCCTAAACCTAAAGACAAAGACATAAGCCACTTGCTTCCAACTTGTACTTTGACTTTTTCTGAGGGACTAGGCAGGCTATCATGGAGAGAAGAGGTTTGGCTATGCTCTATAACTGGCTTCTCAGGTGAGGGTCAGGTTACTCGCTTCATACATGTATGGACTCAAAGAAGAGTCTTCGTCGCATATACGCTGTTAGGCGGGTAGGATAGGGAGGTCGCAGATGAGCTGTATTCATGAAATGAAATGACTTACTTGATTGAACTCTACTTATTGAACGAGTTAGGGAACCTAACCTATTCTCTCTTATAGGACTGAATTACTTCTAACAAACAGGAGTTGGAATGGAGGGTCAAGCTCACTTCGCAGCCTTCTTTCCTTAGCTATAGGAAGAATTAGCCTCTTTCTTTTTGATTTTCTCATTCTAGGGCTTGAAAGCTAAACTACCAACCTTGCCTTGAGAAACCTATTAGGCCTGAGGATACTGACTTGTCTGATGTATCCTTCCCTCCCTTCCTTATCCATAAGCCCAGAGAGAAAAGAAAGATAAGCATAGGCCTAGCCTAGAATGTAGAATGACTCTGCAACAGAAAGAGAATGAATAGGAAGAGAAGACTAGATAGGATAGTGATAGTAAGAATAAATTGCCAGTTCCCTAATAGGGATACACTGGATTGGATACTACACCCGAGGTAGCAACTTCCCAAGTAATTCCTCTTTCAAAGAGTCTTCCATAATAAATAAAGGGAGAAGGTTGTTCGACTGAAGCCCGACCTCTATGATTTGAAATGAGTGCAGAAATTTCCCTTTAAGAGAATGATCTTTACAGAAAAAGAGCCCAGAGGTTTAGTCAGCTATTGTCCTCTTTTATTTTTTCTTATCGATGAGAGGCTTCCCCAAAAGCACTGGTTTTTCAACCTCCATGGTCTTTCCCAATCTTTTTCTATTACTGACACCTGGAGCCAGATTGCTAAAGCAACTCCCGAACCTAATTCCTAAGGTCACATACCTGTCGAATAAAAAGAAACATAATTTTGATAGTTGGAATCTCCAATAGGGCAGGCATTAATATGAAAAACTCTCCAGCTGGGACATCATCCACAGCTAGATCCTCCTTTAGTTTAGGAGATCGAAAGGGCAAAGAGAGCCACCCGGTCATTATGGATAAAACTACCACTCTCGTTGGCCTATAACCATCTTCTTTTCACTAAGGGCTCGAACCATAAGAGACCACTCTGGGTGAAGTTCCACAACATTCCTGTCTCTCTTTGGTCAGCCTACTAGTTTTAGCAAGATCAACAGGAGAAGGGGGGTTTGAGTTGATTGGATCTCGATGACCTCTCCGAAAAAAGGGCTGCTTAAGGAAGAGGCCAAAAGGAAGGCTTCTTCACAAGGCACCGTGACCCAAACTTTGAAATTGATGTGGCTGAGATTTGCCTGAAACAACCTATGGTCCGCAATCCTTTTTATCTTAGGCCAAGGGATGTTGAGGCTCAGGTATCACAGGCCGTAATCTAAAAAGTGATTACCCTCAACCCTTTTACCGTTCAAGAAGCAGAGTGAGCAGAGAAGTGATTGCTAATCCACGCGGAAAGGCTTGTTATTACGAATCATGTGCAGGCATTCCATTCCATAAGATCCCATTCTCTGATAAAGAACCTTGCTTACCTTACTAGCTCTCTTGTCTTGTTATGAGCATGTCCCACTAGTGGATTCAGTCCCTTCCTTATAGCCTTGCTGTCCAATCTTTTCTACAATCCTTTCTTTCTTCTGGGCATCAATCCCATGTGAGCAAAAAGGCATTTGCTTTGTCCAATTCCTCCCTAACGCCGTACTCTATTCCTCAACAAGTCCCACAGGGCATTCTTCCACTGGCCATTTGAAATCGAACTCTCTACCTTGGGCAGATAGGAATTGAGACTTTCAATGGTCCTCTCTTCTCTCCTCGTGATCGAAGCTGACCCCAGAAGTTGGGTATTCCTTCTTAAGAGGACACTAAACCTCCCGATCTTGCTAGCCGGGGGATCCGTCTTTCAAGATTCAATCTTTCCCCTTCCGGTCCCAGGGAATCGCTCTTATAGTAGGAGGTTTACTATGTCCCCAACTTCTCTTTATTAAGAAACTCGGTTGTGTACTATAATTATAATAAATAGATTGTACCCTAAGCGCTGATCCCAAAGAAAGCAGTTGGCTCTTCCAGCATCCATGCATAAAGAATTAGGTTGTAGGGTCCTCGAAGCCCGCCCGCCAAAGGGCTAAGTCGAGTGATTCCTCTTGTAGGGGATCGTAGCTAGCTATAGTATCACACGATTCTTTCATCTTCTTTTCACATTCATTCTCGGCCGTGACGCTATAGGACCTCGAATTGATTATTAATACGATTCTATTTAATTCATTGACGGTGGAAAATCGTCTACTTTAGAAGGCTAAGCTAAGGCTTTCCTCTTTGTGAGGAATTCCCTCCAGGTTGTCCGCTTTATCGGTGTCACTCTAAGTCCGAGCGCAGGACATCTTATTCACGAACCCCTTTTCTAAGAGAATCGGTTTTGTACCCTAAAAGGTGGTTCCATCCTGCATACTATCGTCTATAGTCATTCATTGGTTCATCTCCAGGTTCTGACTGGGCCTTCCCTTCCTTTTAGAGTCAGCCTCTCTATTATGAAGTAGTTGTTTCCTAGCCCTCCGTCTGTCCTGATATTGAGGCAAGCCCGCTACCCCCTACATTGGGGTAATCCCGATTGTCTTATTGATTCTCTTCCCGAAACAAGAAAGAATTTCTTTCACTACACTAAATAGGAAGTTACATTTGTAGCAGTCCAAGAATTGCTCTATCCCCGAGGTCACTCTCAAGAGTACGACCGGAGGCCCATCTTCTTACTTAACGAGTTTGTGTTGCATAATGTGACCTTATTACGGAGTCCGGAGAAAGGAATCTTTTTTTTAACAATGGAATCATGACAACGTCTAGTTCCGCTTCTTGCTCTTTTGCAAGAATGCCTTTAGTAGACGGTCCAACCAACGATTTGAATTCAAAATCCCGGGACAGCTATACCGATGTGTCAACGTCAACGGTACTTCTCTGATCTGATCGAGAATCATTCTCCAACCTGCTTTTAGTCAGGAATCTCGTAATTCCTTTCCCAATCCTGTTCCCAGGGCAGCGCTCAGTAGCAACCTCTCTTTGCATCCATGGCTGAATGGGTAAAGCGCCCAACCGGGAAAATTCGTAGGTTCGATTCCTGCTGGATGCACTTGGAAGGTTCAGTTCAATCGCTGCTCACAGAAGCATTCCGCTTTGGCTTTGGAGCAAGTGACGTGAGCTATGTTTACCATGAGTTTAGGAGATAAGTTGCAGCTATAGTCAGAACAGAACTCCAATTGCATACAATCATTCTTTTTTAGAATATCTATCCGCTTAGCAGGTTTGGCTTGAAAGAAAGGGGAAACCCCTTAATAGTTATCGTAGGGGCGCGGGCCCTAGCACTCCCAATGCCTCTTTGAAGGTCTGGCCCGTCCATTCCAAGAGTGAAGGACTCGGGCTTACAGGCTTTGTTTAGTCAAAAGCCCGCTGAAAGCTATAGAATTTCTGATACTATAGCTCGTTGAGAAAATGCTTTCTTTTAAGCAAAATGAGACTTTCGAAAATAGAAATCTAGCGCCTTTCTCAATGGGTCCTCGGGAAAGTGGTCAATTGGCTTCGTTGAATCGCTTCTTAAAATAGAGATTCTGTTTAGCTCATCGGGCTGGAATATGTACATCGATATGTCGCTCCTACCAATCTCCCTTGTTCTTGAAGCTCTCGCTTTCCCCCCTATCTAATAAGGTAAGTTGCCCCTGCCAATGAAATCCAATCCGCAGGCACACCTCCCTACGTGTCTGCCGCTTTATCTCTACCATATTCATTCCACGCTTTTTGAGGACTTTATAAAAGAAAGGTATGAGAAATAAAAAAAAGGAGTTGAGAATGGCTCATTGAAAGGAAGATCTCTGGGAGCCTTCACTCGTCAACCTAAAAACAGGAAGAAGCTCGTCTTGAAGATGAAGACGGAGGGAGGATGGGAATGAGGTGCAACCAGCGATCAGGAGGGCGTTAAGCCTTGCCTGACTTCCCGCCAGGCCACAGAAAGAGAGGATTTCTTGCTTGCTTAGGAATGAGAATCCCTGAACCCCTCAACTAACTAAAAATCTTACTTAGAATTTTGCCTTGCTTATGCCACTTCTTTCTTCGTCACTCGCCCTTCTGCACAACATAAGATAAGGTTGAGTGCCCTCCCGTTTGATTAGCTCTCTCGCAACAAAGAGAGTAACCGAGAATGAATATGTGCTGCGCTTCGACTTAGTCCTATAACTAGTCGACCAACCACCTTCTCCTTCCTAGGAAACCATTTGCCTTTGAATTCCTTTCCTATATAAGCTATCCTCTCTAGGCGACCTCTTTTTATCAATCAATCTCGCTCCTTTTTAAAGATGCGCTCTCACTTCCTTCTTCTTCTGCTCCGTCACTTCCTTCTTCTTCTGCTCCGTCCAAGCCTTCACTCCCCCTACCTTCAATCGTCCCTCCCTTACCTTCTTCATCCTCTTCCCAACCTTATGTTATGAGGCAAGGCCTCGCCGTTCTTGGTCCAATCTTGCTGCTAATCAAGCGAAAACCGCTGAGGCTACTCTCTCTTATGTCGTTCCTTCCATTGTCAATGGGAAAAAAGTTGTGCCCCATGACTTCCATTCAACCTGAGATTGAACCTTGGAAAAACGCAGTTGTGGGCTTTGTTCTTGGTGTCTCCCCTTCATTCCAGAATATGCTTAAGTTTGTTCACAAACATTGGCAGTCAGTAAGCCTACCCAAGATCTATACTTGGAGGGATGGGATTTTCTTCTTTGATTTCCCCGGAAAAAGAGCATATTTTTAATTATGGCCTTTTTTTTCTTTTGATAGTAAACCAATGATCCTTACCCCCTGGTCCCAAAATTTGGCTGTTGATAGATTGGGAGTTGCAAAAGTTCCTGTTTTGATTCGGCTGCCTGGATTACAACTTCAGTAGTGGGGAAATGAGTCTTTGGCTAGAATTACCAGCTTAATTGGCACACCCCCTTTTCTCTGACAAGATGAGAGTGGAGAAAGCTAAGCTTGCCTATGCGAGGTTTTCTGTGAAGGTAGGTGTTGATGATGAACTCCCGAATGAAGTGAAATTTATTGGTGAGGACGACAAAGAAATTATTAACGAAATTTGTTGAATATGAATGGAAACCGTTGAGATGTGTTCATTGTAAAGCACTGGGCTATCTGCCTACTGAGTGTGCTTTGGCACCTAAGCGGTAAATATAAGATAAAAATTCCCCATAGATGGGATCGAGTCCACATCTGGCTCAATAGAAGAAAGAGGTTTGTAACCTTAGCTATCAGTTCAATCCACTCTTTTCCATTCCATCGCTAGGAAGAAGGCAAGAAAGGATATGATAAGACGTAACTGGGAGCGAAAGGTTCCAGGTAATTTAAGGCGGAACAGAACCTGGGCCCTAGCGTCAGGGATTGGACCCGGCAAGCTCAGCAACGAGAAGAAGGAATGCCTCTTCTGGGTCACTCCCTCCCGTTGTGTTCTTCTTTCAATGCTTTGCGTGTTCCACGGACAAGGAAATAGCCACTTCTTTATACAATTAGTTAAGAGTGATTCAATTGCTAATAGAACACCGCCTACGATCACTTTCCAACACGCTTACTGTAACAGAACTGGCGCCGGATATGCCAACAGGACGAGACAGACCGCTTATTAAGCCAACAACTTCTTCTTGGTTACACATACACATGTAACCCCCCTTCTTGAAAAGAAGTCATTCTTGCAAGGACCGCTTCTTCCTAGAAGAGAAGACTGGCTAATGTTCCATCTAAGATCACGAGATGAGCTTGTTCAGTGCCACATCTCACAGCTCTAGGATCCAATTTCTCATGAGAGGTCCCCGTTACATAGACATAAGACACACATCCAAAAATGGAAGATACAGATCAAGAATCTATTAACATATTTACGAATCCCAATCCTGGAAATAGAGTATCCCACTTTTCTTTACTACCCAGGGCTAGAAATTAGGTGGAAGAATGAACTTTGGAGCATTAGGATTTCACGCTTGTACAGGTCCCTTTCAATACTTAAGATCTTGATATACGTATTGGCAGTTCAGTTCCTCTAGCATCGGATTGTGGGCATCTTTCTTCTAGTCCCCTGCTCGTACATTAACAAGGGAAGTTGTCCTTCAAAGAGCCAAGTCAGTAGACTTGCCTTCTTTCACAACCGGGTATGTAACAGCTTCTTCTCTTCCTCCAAGCAGTAAAGCAGGAAAGTAAGAAAGGCTAAGAGCCAACAGAGAGAGCTTTCAACAGCCTATGCCGTATTCTTGTCGAAAAGAAGCCCTTCTGGCAAAAAGATTTGGCTTCATTCTGACCTATTATATTCCCCCACAGCTACTTCTCTAAGACATTGGGCATTTTATTTGTCCTTCCACCAGCAAGAGACATTAATGCCGCATCAACAGTAGGTTACGGGAGCCGCTTCCCGGTGATATATACAGTTAGATCGATCCCACATTCGCAAGTGGAAGGACTTGGCTTTAGCCTTCCTCAAGCAGTACAAGCATAACATTGATAAGGCCCCAGATCGCATGGATCTCCAAAACATGGGAAAAAGGGTGCCGAAGGCTAAGGCAAGGCATTACTTCGAAGAAGTAGTGCTTTCTTCTTTCAAACTTTAATATTCCCCAGTTTCAAAGGCATGAAAGATATATTATTTCGAGATGCGGAAAATACAATAGGTTGGATGCTAAGAATACGGTCTTTGAAGGACCCACGGGGAAGGGCTTAGAAGAGATTAGTGCTTTGGTTAACAGTAGAAATTTTCCCTCGTAAGACCGAATTAATTAACAAGCCACCATAGTCAAAGAGTATCTTTTGGGGGAGCCCAGGAAGTTAATTCCCAATAAGGATATCCCCATAGCCAATCTATTAACTATGAAAGGTACCCCAATAGGAAAAGCACCAATGAGAAAGGGCGAATCACCCACCAAAGCTGTGGAAGTAGGGATTCAAGCGAAGAATAGCCCTAGTCTGATAGCGGAGTCTTCTATCTATGACGTATAACCTAAGTGTGGGGATCTGAAGGACACTTTGATAGTCAACTACAAAAGGCCGGGTCCATATGAAAAGAAAAAGCAAAGGGTGGCAGCTCTCTTTAATAGGTCTATCGAGCCTGAGTTTGGGCTGTAATGAGAAAGGGGTGTACAAGGCCGGGCATCCGATCTTTATTGTTCAATGTAAGTTCCTTGAATGCTCTTTCTTAAGCAAGCTGAACCTTCATTCCCTTGGGTTAGGATCAAGGTTGGGTTGGTCTTCCTTCTACCTATCGAAAAAGGAAAGGTAAGCGCAAGATAGTGAAGAAATAATCCGATTCCCCCGCCAATGGTTACGGTAATCCAAGTCTTGTTTAGCCGTTTTACCCGTTTGATAAGTAGATCCCCGGTGGTTGTAAGGTAAGGGTTGTCCAAAATCATTGAAGCAACTGGCCGAGCCTTGCCACGGCGACTAGCAGCTGGGCCGGTCGAGAAGTAGTTGGATAGGCCGAGCCACCTATCTACCCCATCCCTTTCAATTCGTTTATCTGTTCTCTTTCTCGCCTCCGAAACAATCAATCATAAAGTCATGAAATGTTAACTTATTCCCTGTTTTCCTTTCTTTATGACCAGCAAAACTCACTCGCGGGAACGGGAGCTGGGTTGGCTCCGTACCGGCTGAGGGCATTAGCACTCGACTGATAGGGATAGGGACAGCTCAATCCGAGCTAATCTCTCCGAGGCCATCAATGTATCTCTTGTCTCGGATTCAGTCTTATTCCCGGCTTCTAGGCTTTCCACCCGGTTGAGAGATGCGATGAGCCAAGCGCGTGCAGTTAGGGAAGTTCCTTCCGTGTCTATTCGATAACCGGCTACGTCAATCGAACTACTCGATTCCTTTGGACCGACTACTGACTGAGCAAGGGATGAGATCGTTCTTTACTCGCTTTCTTCGGTTCAATAGCCACCACTAGTCACAGTTGGGGGGCATGGGATTGACCCATTGATGGGAACAACGGAGAAAGGAATAGGTGAGCTTGCAGAAATCGAAGCGCCAGGATCAGACGAGAGATTGGGAACGGGACCTGCAGGGGGATAGCTTTTATCGAGGAGCAGACTTATGCACCTTGGACTTCTTGGATAGCCGGGTGAACATCTACAACGGTGGATAGGAAAATGTTGGAGTATCGGGGAAGGAAGCGTGAAGAGCCCCTACCTAAGCTATAGCAATAGCGCGAAGGAATGGATTAGGGCGTCAGGCGGGGTAGGTTAAAGGTGGGATAAGAAGAGCTTTTCAGGCTGAAGAAGCCTATTTCCTGTCAAGGAAAAGGGGGGTGTTCTTTCTTTTCCAGAGGGGATGAAGCTGAGCTGGAATTCATGATTCTCATAAGAAGGGATCATAAAGAAAGGCCGGGATTTTCGCTTAAAGCCGATTTCCAACCTGTGACTGAGAAAACTAGATGAATCAAGGTTCGAGGACTGACCGGGCGATGAAGTCAGCCCAGCCTTTCGGGTTTAAGGATATTGGAGGAAAGTACTTACTAATTTATGCCTGGCCGCAGGAAAAGCCAACTGGTCTTTCGATCCAGAACAACTAGGAGTCGAGTGGCCCTTTTCTCTCAAAGTCTTTTCCTTGGCACTGAATTCTATCAACCCGGCTTTGAGATTACTGGTAAGAACAGGCTTAAGCTCTTACGCTGTAGCTAAGCAATAAGAAGATTCATCCGCTTAACACATGCATATCGGACAAACACGACTGTCTATATGTTTAACACATGCGTATTGGACGATCGCTAGCTATGATCTAATCATACGAAAAGACCGGTCTTGGTCTTGACCGGATTCTAAGGATTGATTATTATAGGCAGCGAGGAAGCACCGGGAAGACAATCAGAATCAAATATACCCGGTATGAGAATGAAATTGAAGAGCCAGGCATAGGCATATCTTAATAGGTATTGAATAAATTCCATTTAAGAAATGAAACGAGTCATCACCATGCATACAATAGCTACGAGCTGACGTAAGCGCTGTTGCACGAGTACTGTATCACGAGTACACTAACAAGAGAGGAACGACGAGCGGAAATCAGTAGTAACTCTGCTACTTATCATTGGAGAAGATATTGCGTATAAATAAAGAGAGAGATAGTCAGTCTCTTGACTCTTGAGCGGCTGAGAATCTTATGTCAAAAGGACCAACGACGAGCTAGGATAAGAGAAGGAGTAGGAGCTAGGTTCAGTGAGAACTTTTTAGAAAGAAACGAAACTATGGTACCTTTTTCAGAATTATTGGAGGCTGTAACCCCTTTTTTAAGGGAGGTTACAGAGGCGCTTCCGCAGGCGCCCGATGTACAAGCTACACTCTCTCAAGAGGCGCTGTCGCATCCACCAATCCCTGCTCCGGAAAGAATAGAGATACCGTCCCCGGCAATAAGTCAAACTGACCTCTGGGATTTGGTAAATGAGCAGCCCGGGGTGGGGGCAGCTCAGGAAGCTCAAGAGACGCTGCCGCAGGTTCCCGATCAACAGGAAGCTGAAGAGGCTTCCCACCACTACGTAGAAAGGGAACGGCGGACTGGTGGAGAGAGCTTCTATCAAATCTATTTGCGGCTCCTCTGCGAGTACAGGGGAAAGGGCGCCCTGCCCTGCCTAATGATAATTTCTTTTTCGAGAAAGCTCAATCCATCTTTGATAGGAAAGGACAAATACTCTTCAAGATGGAGGAGCTTGAACCGGGTAGGGGCTGGCTTGCCAAATTCATTTTCCCTTTCTGACATCAGAGCCTGCTCTCGTCACTAGCTTCTATGTTCAATCTGGCGATTCCCTCCTCTTCCGCTTTAGTCACTGCTCACTAGCTCGTAGGTCACTAGCCCCTCTCGTACTTGCTTCTGCTCGTATTAGGAGTTTGTACTTCTCGTATTAGGAATCAGAACAGGCACAAAAGGAAAGAGTCACACACACCTGGTGTGGTGATATTGTTCGCTTGGCTTTAGCTCGTTTTTCCTCTCCTCTGGTCTCGAAACCGGGTCTCTATGTCTGTACTCGAATCAAGAAGAAACTCCTCTATCGACACGACAGCAACAGGAACACAAGCAAAGGAATAGGAATAATAGAACTATTAGGAATCGGTAGTAAACAAGCAACCGTCAACTAGAGTCAGAACCGGTCTTTTGTCCCTCACCTCCGCTCAATCCATTCTCCTAGCCCTGCCAGCACCGCCAGCAAGGAAGCAAGCCAGTAAGCAAAGGCAATAGGTCTTGCTTTTTCACTCGAAACAAGTGACGTTTCAGTTACAGTGATGCCGTGTTGCGCGAAGTATGTGTATATATTACCGGGCATGATAGCTACTCTTACCGACCAGTGTTTTCTTTGCAGAGGAAAAGACATGAAAGAACTCAGTCAAGGAAATGAATAAACATTTTCATTTCATTTTTTGGATAAATGACAGCGGGAAAGCCAGTTACAGTACAGAAGAGTAATGATCCCAGTTCCTCTTTCAGGGATTGTCAAAGTACATGTCAAGCTTCAGCCGTCGAGTGGGGGTTGGATACTCCATACTGAAGTTCGATCAGAGCCACCTCAGTGGTTATATCAGCCAGTTCTTTCTGTTGAGAAGCTAAGGCCGTCTTCACTTTGTTTACTTCATTTCTTTTTTCTTCCGCTTTATCCGTGCAAGCTGAGTGACTGACGTGGACAACTTAGCCCTTTTGCCTTCTTTCTCGGCGAGTTCGGGCCCAACTTCTTCGATGGCTCTTTGCAGGGGGCTGTATTTCTCCTCTGCCTGTTTCAGCAGCTCTTCAAAGTCCTCTGTCAGTTACATCAAGACGGCCCTCAAGTGGTCCGCGCTGAAACCAGCCTCAGCCAGTGCTGTCACCGCCCCTACACATTCATTCTCTGTCTGGGCACTGAAAGGGGGGGTGACTGCCATGATCTTCCGAGTATAGCGCATGTACAGCTGCCAGAATTTTCGCTTCTGAAACTGCAAATCTTATCCACGACTCTCTCCTGGAGTATCACCTTTCAGTGCTGGTAAACGGCGTCGAAGTACTCGGGGTAGAGCTTGTGGAGGACCTCTCTGTATAGATCATCTTGGTCACAAAGAGATATGACTTCTCCCCCCCATCACCTGAGTCTCTTGGTACTGTAACAGCCAGACTTTTGAGCTTGCTCGAATTCATTATTTCGTTTAGTGTTGTGATTTTCTTATTTTATCGACTAGTTTATCCCTTCTTTTTTTCTGGCGCGTTAGCCGTTTTTCCAACCACTTCTTGTGACCTTTCACAAGGGCTACCTGTTTATGAAGGGGTGCCCGTTTATGAAGAGATACAGGGGACTCCAGCCCGAGCCTTATACTTCCCCACTCTTTTGCAACTACCTAACTCTATTTCAGACCAGCCAACCCTCGAAAAATTAGGGAAATTGAACGGGTATATCCTCTTTTTCGAGGATCTACATCGCGAACTCAACCCCCCCTACAGTCTTCAATCCAACAGGAACTGGACCGGACCGCAGCGGTCTCACTCTCGTCTAAACTAGACGCTTTCATAGGGATAGAGGAAGCTCGGTTTCAACGACATGTTTTGGAGGAAATATTATGGAAAATCTATTCCAAAGAACCCTACTTCTTACCCGAAAACTGCTGCATTTTCAAGGAGAGTGTTCGCTTGATGCTCCACCGCTATGGTTTAGGGAGTACTCGAAATAATACACTTATTAATGGAATCTTTTCTTTACGTCTACAAGGGAGGAACTCTCAGGTTTTTCGGGAAGTTTTAAACAACTTTTTGTTTTTGAGGAATATGCGAGGTGGGTAGAGATAAAGATAGGGATCCTTGTCACTTACAGGATTCGAACCTGCCTTTATTGATTCTTCTTGAATTTGGGTTTCAGTGTGCACGCTCCGGCTTGCGTATGTTCATACACAGGCCCTCTCAGGGCGGTGTTGTTCTGCTTCTCTACGTTGATGATTTATATTACTGGTAGTGTCGCTTCTCTTCTTCAGCTATCCATCAGCTTCATGCCCGCTTCGACATGACTGATCGATTTACACTTCTTCTTGGGAATGGAAGTGACTCGTCATTCTGCTCATCTGAATTTGAGTCAGACCAAGTACACTCTTGATCTTCTTCAGCGTGCTGGTATGCAGGATGCTAAGTCGATCTCTTATCCGGGTGTCTCTGGTTCTAAGCTTTCTGCTCGTGAGGGCTAAACGCGCCTGATGGTACCTCATATCGGAGCCTCGTGGGTGCCTTGCAGTATCTTACTATGACCAGACCTGATATCACTTACTCTGTAAATCAGGTGTGTCAGTTCATGCACTCGCCGACGACCTCTCATTTAGCTGCTGTTAAGCTGATACTTCAACCCCTAAGGGGCTACCCGGGGTTTGGGTCTTCCTTTTCGTGCTAGCCACAACTTCTCTTTAGTATCTTATTCTGATGCAAATTGGGTAAACTAAACCTGATGATCGTAGATCCACATCTGGTGGCTGCACGTTCCTTGGTCCCAACCTTATCTCCTGGTCCTCTCGGAAGTACAGTCTCTAGATCGAGTGCGGAGGCTGAATATTGCTCCTTAGCTGTCACAACGGCTGATGCTACCTGGATCCAGTATCTTTTCTTCGAGACATTGGTTTCTCCCTCGCACTCCTACTATCTTCTGTGACAATGTGAGTGCTACGTATCTTGCTGTGAATCCAATTCTCCATGCCAGGACTTTGCATGTCGAGATTGACTACCACTTTACTTTGTTCGAGAACGCGTTGCTCGCTCTCCGTGTGCTATTTGTGCCTAGCGTTGATCAGTTGGCAGACATATTTACCAAGGGACTATCCTCGTCACGTTTTCGATTTCTTCGTGACAAGCTTTCTCTCCACCTTCGGCCCGATCAGCTTGCGGGGGGGTTGTTGGTGGACGATTTCGATCCGGTAGTTTTGGGGTTTGTTTGTTGGTGGGGTGATTCGGATCGATCGGACCAATGCGGACCGTTCGATCTGACTCATCAGGATGTTGCGGTGTGGGAACTCACTTCCGGGTCTAGATCTGATCAGATTTGGTCAGATCTGACCCGTTTTATTTACATCTCCTCCGATCTAGGAGGAGAGGACTTTTCTCCCTTTTTTTTCCCTCTCGTTCCGCAGGAAAGAGAATGAGTGCAAGTTTTAAGAGGTATACCTTTCAAACCAGGAAGGAGCTGCCGCTTGGATAAAACATCTCGCCCTTAAGGAAGGCAATGAACAGGCATGGATACGGAACATAGAACTACCAGACAGAATGAAGCCCCAAACTTCTCTCTTGGAGCCATCGAAAGCTCGGGTAGTCATATTACTGGGTTGGATGTCAGCTTTGCTCATTCCAAGTTTCGTAATGGTGAAGAGTGGGCAGATGTTGAGCGCCGAGCCATTGTCAATCAGTACCCGTGCCACTACCATTTCGGATATGCAGTGCCTTATTATTTATGCTTAGTACCTCTGGAGGGAGCTCCTCATCACTGAAAGTAATGGTGTTGGCTGCCCTTGCCCTACCAGGTGCTGGAGATTTTCCACGGAGATATCTGTTGGCACATGTGCTTCATTTAAGATTTTGAGCAATGCTGAACGGTGAGCAGGCCATAAGGAGACCAAGAATGGAGATCTGTGCCGGTGTCTTGTTCAACTGTTCAACTACTTGATACTCACTTTTCCGGATGATCTTGAGGAATTCTGTAACCTCTTCTCCAGTTAGGGCTTTCTTGGTAGCATCATTGTGCAAAGGGATCTCACCCATTTTATCCTTGCCTTTCTTCCGGATATGGCCTATCTTTTTAGATCGAATGGGCTACACTGAACACTGACCCAACCAAGTCGTTTCCACCACATTCGTCTCTAGATCGAGATCGGAAATGCTGTCAAGCCTCGGAAGTACTGCTCCTACTTATCTTGCTCAAAGTTTCGCCCCTTCCCCCGCCTCATTAGGAATTCCAAATGCTTTCTCATAAGAAAAGGGGACTCTCCCAAGAGATTTAGCCTTGTCGGCCACCTCAAAAAGATAGTTGTCCCCTCTCTGAAACTCTCCCTCTTCAAATAGGATATCAGCTCTAACAGCACCTTCCTTTGCCGAGGACGACAACA